ATTCTTCCGGTTGCTTTTACCGAACTCCCCTCTTGTATCATCAAACCATCACCCATTAATACAACACCAACATTATTTGATTCCAAATTCAAAGCAATGCCTATAGTACCTTCTTCAAATTCCACTAATTCACCCGCCATTACTTCATCAAGACCATAAATACGAGCAATGCCGTCGCCCACTTGAAGTACGGTACCAGTATTTACAATCTTTACTTCGGTATTATATTGCTCAATACGTTCACGGATAATTTTACTAATTTCATCGGCACGAATGGTTACCATGAGTATTTCTTAATTTAATTCTTTTTAGAAGAAAAAAAAAAATAATGCCTGCCTATACTATCTATAGTAGAAGGACTAATCTTTTATTTTATTATTTTATTTCTTTCATCGACCCAAACATGCCAATATTTGCACTGATGGTACGTAAATGTAACTCGTTATTCAAGCAACTATTCAGAGTTCCTAGAGCTCCTTCTAAAGCTTGTTGGAAAATTCGCTGTCGAACTTGATTAATTGCCCTTTCTTGTTCAAAACGAATGGTTTCGTTTTTGTAATTTTCGAATTGTTCCAAAGTCGTATAAATTGAATTAATTAAATTTAATTTTTCTCGTTCTATCTCAGAATAGCCATTCACTCGAAACCGATCTGCTTCCGTTTCGACTTTCCTTAAGCGGGCTCGGGCTTTTTCGAGCTGTTCAATGGCCCCTTCCCGTAGTTCTTCCGAATTTCGAATAGTCTTCAAGATTTTCTGTTTTCGATTATCTAATAAATTACTTAATGAAAGTAGATTCTCTTTACATTTAGTTCAAAACGTCTATGATCTCTTCCCGAACCAAACATGAATCTTTTGATTCATTTGGCTCTCACACTCAATTACTTAATGGGAAATTTCCCTATCTTTTTTTTTATGTTTTATGTAATGAGCCTGTCCTCTATTTCTATTCCATTCTAAAAAATATTGAAATTGATTACTAATACAAGACCAGAATATTCGGAGGACTCTTCTGACCAAAAAAAGAATTGTCAATTGTCAGCAAAGTTGTTTTTTTTTTTCTTCAAATCCAAAGAATTCTTATTAATTTATACATAACATAGGTCGTCGATTCCGCATGGTATAAAAATAAAAGGGGATAAAATACACCCGTTTTTCCAATTTTTCGCCGTAAAGAGGATTCAAGCCATTTTATCGACATGAGTGTTCTATATCGACAAAATTCCAACGATTTGTTTTTTGAAACCATTTCATTTCTGTATTAACATAATGGTAGAAAGAGTACTACACTGCGTCTAGACTTCAAACTCTTTAGCTTTAACCATGGTAATATGGTCCAAATTTATTGGTTGATAGAGAATCAAAATGGATTTACCAATGAATCGCGAAATGCTATGGTTCTTAAATATTATTTCTTATCAGAAGTCATTCGCGGGATCATGCACCTTTTCCTAGTTATAATGAAAAAAGTACAGTTGGTTGGATCCAACCTATTCTTGAAATAAACAACTCGCACACACTCCCTTTCCAAAAAAAACCAATACACCGAGCACTACACTTAGATTTATTGGATTTGTTGCTAAAATATCAGTATTAAACCCGAAACTTCCGGCGGATGGCCAGTAACCCAAGCAAAAGAAAGAATCGGTTATATTTTTCATATGATCTCATCTCCTTTTATGGATAGACTAATTATCTTTCTACGATTCCTATTTTTAATTTTTTTTATAAGATTAAACAAAAGGATTCGCAAATAAAAGCGCTAACGCTACAACTAGCCCATAAATTGTTAAAGCTTCCATAAAAGCTAGACTAAGCAATAAAGTACCTCGTATTTTTCCCTCTGCCTCGGGTTGTCGCGCAATCCCTTCGACAGCTTGCCCTGCAGCAGTGCCTTGACCAACGCCCGGTCCAATAGAAGCAAGCCCAACGGCCAACCCAGCAGCAATAACGGAAGCGGCAGAAATCAGTGGATTCATGATAAGTTCCTCGCACCCCAAATAAATAAAGAAATAGTTAATAAAGAAATAGTTAATGATACAATCAACCAACAAAAAATTATGACTTAATTATTCAACTACTAAGATTTATCCAGTCAAAGTCATTTAGAATTATGAATTGAGATAATACTATTTATTGAACTACCAAAACTACTTTGATATTTTTTTTTTCGTTTCTATCCACGTAGTTTTTGTGAATCCATACAACTTTTTTCTTATCTTACCTTAAATCATTCTTCGAATTCTTCGTTCTTTTTCTTGATTTAATTTCTTTAGTCATTCACTATTCAACTCACAATTACAGATGAAACGTAAGGACTTCGTCGAATCCCTATCTAAATTTAGAGTAACAACGGGGCAAATTTAGATATATATGTAGTTCATCATATATATAACTCGTTAATATCTAATATCACATATACATGTCTTTCTTCCATACCGTAAACCAATTATTCGTATTTTGGGTTCAATATCAATATCGGATTCGAGAATCAAATCATCCTTTGCTTTGAAACCTCCAAAAAAGAACGAATTGTCTTATAGCGATTCGATTATATACACCTAATTCGACCCCTGTCACTCCTACTCGATTTTTTTTTGTCGCTTTTTTTTATTTGAAAAGAAAGACCCTTTATATTATTATTTTATGATTATTATCCCATATGGATATAATCAATCTAAATCAATTCGTTAGACCGAATTATTGCATAGAAATCTCAGAATTTTGGTAATAAAAATGTAATTTTTTGATTATTTATGAAAATTCTCTTTTGGTCAATCGTTGAGTTGAATGTGAATGAATAAACAAAAAAATATTTATTTGGAAGGAAAAAAATATTTATTTGTAAGGAAATAGAAATTGGTCAAACAAAGAGAGAGTATTTTTAGGAAAAATAGGAAAAAGATCTTTTCGATAGATCTTTTTCCTATTTTTTTTATAACCCCTTTTTCTCAAATTCCTTCTTTTTTTTTATGTTCCCGAAGTCAATTTATCTTGAGCTGCTATAGAAGACATTGCAGCGGGCTAAACTAACTAAAAAGGGATTATTTGGAAAACTCATCAATGATGGCCTTCCATGGATTCACCTATATAAGCCGCGGCTAAAGTAGCAAAAATGAGAGCTTGAATACCGCTTGTAAATAATCCAAGGAACATGACAGGTATAGGAACTACTAAGGGTACTAAAGAAACAAGAACAACAACTACTAATTCATCAGCTAATATATTTCCGAAAAGTCGAAAACTAAGCGATAAGGGTTTAGTGAAATCTTCTAAGATGTTAATCGGTAAAAGGATTGGAGTTGGTTGGATATATTTACCAAAATAAGCTAATCCCTTTTTTGAAAGACCCGCATAGAAATAGGCTGTTGACGTAAGTAAAGCTAACGCCACGGTAGTATTTATATCATTTGTGGGTGCAGCTAACTCCCCATGAGGTAACTGTATGATTTTCCAAGGCAAAAGAGCCCCCGACCAATTAGAAACAAAAATAAATAGAAACATAGTTCCAATAAAAGGAACCCACGGACCATATTCTTCTCCAATCTGAGTTTTGCTCACGTCTCGAATGAATTCAAGGACATATTCAAAGAAATTCTGACCGAAAGTGGGAATGGTTTGCGGATTTCGAACAACTAGAATGGCTGAAACTAATAAGATACCAATTACAACCCAAGAAGTAATAAGTACTTGGGCGTGTACTTGGAAACCTCCTATTTGCCAATAGAAATGTTGACCTACTTCCACAGCAGATATATCATATAATCTTTTTAATGTGTTGATGGAACATAATAGAACATTCATATTGTCCTGACCTCTAAAAGAAAGAGAAAACTTGAAAAGGAATTATTTTGATTCAACTATCTCCTTTATGACCTGTTTACTTAAATTTTATATTTTATTTTGAATACCGGCTAATCACATAATATTTCCGGCTATTTTTATCTTTTTCTTTTTTGCGCAATTTAATATATAGTTTTAATATATAGTAAAGTAACCGATTCCATAAATCTATGAATTTCCCCAACCCAATATTTTATTTACTTTATTATTAATTAAGAATTTCGTATATAGCTAGAACGACCCTCACAAATTGCAAATACTAATTTGTTAAGAATTAATCGAATTGAAGCTATAGCATCATCATTAGCTGGAATCGAAATATCTGCGAGATCTGGGTCACAATTTGTATCTATTAAACAAATTGTTGGAATTCCCAAAGTGATACATTCTCGAAGAGCCGTATATTCTTCTTGCTGATCAACGATTATTACAATATCGGGCAACTCCGCCATATATTTAATGCCGCCCAGATATGTTTCCAAGTGAGATAATTGTCTCTTCAACATAGCGGCATCTCTTTTTGGAAGACAGTCGAGTCTCCCCTTTTTTTGTTCTGTTCTCAAGTCTCTTAACTTATGAAGTCTCGTTTCTGTAGTATACCAATTTGTTAACATACCGCCAAGCCATTTTTTACTAACATAATGACATCGAGCTCTTATTGCAGCCCGCGCTACCGAATCGGCTGCTTTATTTTTGGTACCAACAATTAACAACTGTTTTCCCTTACTTGCTGCATCAAAAACTAAATCACAAGCTTCTGATAAAAAACGAGCAGTTCTAGTAAGATTTAGAATATGAATACCATTACGTCTTGCGGATATATAAGGTGCCATTCTAGGATTCCATTTCCTAGTACCATGACCAAAATGAATTCCTGCTTCCATCATCTCTTCCAAAGTTATGTTCCAATATCGTTTTGTCATTTAGCCCCACAATTAAAAAAAAAGACCGGGTATCGTGAAATAGAAATAAAAAATTGTTCCGACGGAACCTTTTCTTCTACCGAAGATTGGCTGTTGATACATGATCGGGCCCTTCTTGCTTTCCTTTTTATTTATTATCTTTTATTTATTACCAAATCAAATGACTGCGTTAAGGGGCTGAATCCACTCCTATAAATGATTTCTCTGATGTATCGCATAAATTCTTTGAAATTAAAAAATCAAAAACTTGTCTGTGGTGGAACAAAATATCTCTCATTTCTCCCTCGAATACATTATTTTTTTTTGTTTCCAAGGTAATTTTGTTATGTTGTCTTGAACGGCGCATTACTCTTTTGAATCCGGTACCAACGGGTATTAGTCCCCCTAAAACAACGTTCTCTTTCAGACCTTTCAGCCAGTCGATACGACCCCGGAGAGCGGATTTTGCTAAAACTCTAGCAGTTTCTTGAAAACTCGCTTCTGATATGAAACTTTGAGTATTCAGAGATGTTTTCGTTATTCCCAACAATATAGCTCGGTAATAAATCGCTTCTTCCAAGGCACGCCCTGTTCGTTCAGCTCGCAACAATCCGATTAGTTCGCCGGGTGAAAAAACATTAGACATTCCATCTTCTGAAACCAAGACTTTTGATGTTATTTGACGCACAATAATTTCTATATGTCTATTATGGATGTGCACTCCCTGGGATCGATAAACCTTTTGGATTTTATTAACCAAAGAAATACGACTTTGCACTATAGTTAGCTCAGCACCAATCAAGAATCCCCAAGGAATGCCGAGAATTCTTGTTAGACGTTCGTTCCAAGTGTCAACTTTCTTTTCTAGGTTCAGTGATATTGAATCAATGGAACGTACTTCTAATACCTGTTCCACTTTTGGAAGACCCTGTGTTATATCACCGGATCTTGATTTTTCATATATAAATGTAATTAATATATCTCCTTCAGAAAGGATTTCCCCAAAATGGCCATGAACAGTTGCTCCGGGAGTCGCCAAATAAGGGTTAGCCGATCTTATTACTATAGAATCGGTTTGAACGCTTAGAACTTGACCTGATTTTAGGTGTGGTACGTTTTTCGTTTGAGCTAGACATACATTTTCACAAAGAAATTGTCCAAGACTAATTATTGTAAACGCTTTTCTACAGTAATTATGATGGAGAAATTGCCAATTCAAATTGAATGGATTTAAAACGATGTTACTGCATAGATCGGGCTTATAAATTCTCTCGCTTTCGCTCATTAAATAATATTTAAATACTTGAAAAGTTTCCTTTAATTTGTCAAGTTGCAAGTTTGTAGTTATCGAGATCTGATTATGAGTTATTAAACAATAAAATGAATAAAAATTTGTAACTTGAAGGACTATTCCTAAAGGGCCTAATGAGTTCTTAATTGGACCTCTGTGAATTTGATAAATTCCTTTTTTTATCCCATTGTGATATTTTATATTGTTGAATGGTTCCATTTGAAAACAATTAGCTGATGACAAAATTATCAAAGATCGGCAGTTTTTATTTCGATTGAACAACATACGAATAGTTCCGTGATTTTCGCTAAGTGAGTGTTGAATTTTTCCCTTGGAATAAATAGAATAAAACGGATTGATATTGGTCCGATCTGACTCATTATCCGAGATAAATCCTGAACCGGACGGATCATTCCTTTTTCGGCTACCCCAAGTATGGGATTTTCCTAAGTCAATTCTTAGAAAATCTCCAATCAAACCGTTTGTACTTACTTCAACAAAAGAAGCGAGGGCCTCTTCTATAGAAGAACTTTTTTTGTCTTGATCCCAATTCAAGACTAAACAAGTCCGAACCAACTGAATGCTTGTGTCCCAAATTCCCCGAATTGATTTTCCATTTGCATAAAGAATATAATTGAGAACTGTCAGTTCCAGATTATCTCTTTCCTGGAACCAATCTTGAGGGAAAAGTTTTACTAAATTGATACCGTCCGATGTTTCATATAGAATTACGGGTCGAACCAAGACAAAATATTTTTTCTTGCTAGTTGTGATCCAGTGGACATAGATCCAATTTTTAATTTTTTTTGATTCCTTAGAATTTTTTTTTTTTACCGTTTTGGTGGCTATCAAGATGCCACTGTGTCGGGATATCTTATCCCTCTCTCCAGGAAAAAAGATATCGCCCGAAAAGATTTTTAATTCAATCTGTTTTTTTTTCTTCTCCACTCGAACCAATCCACCGACCCGACTTCTTATATTTAAAGTGATTGGTGTATCTATTCCAACGATACTATTGTTCCGTACCATTATGTAAGAAGGTTCGGGTAAAATATGTACTTCCTCGGGAATGAAAAAAAATTGATCTACTTTTATTTGGTATTTTGGCTTAAATTCTTTTTCTCCTTGATATTCGTCTAAATCTTCCTTTTTTAAAACGGAATGTATTCCCATAGTCCTATATTTAGGAATTCCTGAACTCTGTGTTCTGTGTTGAGGATCGTCGAAATAAGAAAAAATACTATTTCGACGAAAAATACCATCGATAGGTAGTTCAATCGAGATACCGAAAGGATACATTAGTTCTTTCTCTCGTTCTTGAATCGATTGGAAGGTAAATGGAATGATGAATCTATTTCTTCGTCTCTTTGCTAAAGAATACGAACAGTTGTGGAAAATAGCAGGATGTATAAAATGACAATGATCCATACATATGATTTGATTAAATTCCGAATAATCAGGAACCCTTATTTCTTTTTTACCAGAAGTATTGGAACTCAAATTTGAATGTCTTATTTGATTATTACGTACTAGAAGGTTTGAAATATATCTTTTTCCGATAGAAAGAGAATTAATGTTCATTTGATCTTGATCCTTGCGAAGTGAAAAAAATTCTGACTTCGACCCGCACGACTTTCCTGATAATATCCATAAATGACTTGTTTTTGATAAAATATGTACATTACTATATATAAATTCTGACCCATGATATACATTAGTATTCCAATGCATTTCTCCCTCTGAATCAGAATAAATATGTTTTCTAATCTTTTCTTTAAAATTCAAAGTGTATGCTCCTGCCCGAATCTCAGCAATCACTTGTTCTGATTCTACATGTTGATTGTTTTGAACTAATAAAAAACTTTTTGGTGGAATAGTAACTTTATGTACAATATCATCATTTTCAATAGTTACATACAAGTCTATATAACATAGAAAAGCGGGATGCCCATGACGTGTACGTGTAGCATGAACCAAATCCTCATTGAATTTAATTTTTCCATTATAAGGGGCTCGCACATGTTCTGCAGTCCCCCCTGTAAATACGCCGCCAGTATGAAAAGTTCTTAATGTTAGTTGAGTACCTGGTTCTCCAATAGATTGGCCCGCAATAATACCTACAGCTTCCCCCAATTCCACTAGGTCGCCATGAGTAGGACTCCTGCCATAACACAATCGGCAAATCCAAGATGTATTCCTACAAGTAAAGGGCGTTCGAATAGATATTGCTTGTGTTTGAAAGGTTATGAATCGATTGAGAAGTCCAATCCCAATATCTTGATTCCTAATGGCAATACATCGTGAACCTATATATATGGCGTCTGCTAATACACGACCAATTAATGTTTGGATCAAAATTCTTTCCGACATCATTCCATTCTGGGTAGTCACAGAAATACCGCGAATGTTACCACAATCTGTTCGACGAACAACAATGTGTTGAACCACTTCAACAAGTCTGCGTGTAAGATATCCGGCATCTGATGTGCGTACAGCAGTATCCACAACCCCTTTACGAGCTCCGTAGCAAGAAATTATATATTCTGTTAAAGACAGTCCTTCGCGTAAATTGCTTTGAATGGGTAAATCAATCATTTGTCCTTGTGGATCCGACATTAACCCTCTCATACCTACTAATTGGTGTACTTGAGATGCATTTCCCCTAGCTCCCGAAAAAGACATTATATGGACGGGATTAAAGGAGTCAGTCATCCTGAAATTAGGATTCATTTCCTGTCGTAAATATTCACTTGTAGCATACCATATCTCAATGGATTGCCGTAACTTTTCTACCGAATGTACATTACCATAATGATGATGTTTTTCCAGAATCAAACCTTGTTGTTCAGCATCTTTGACTAGCCATCCCTTAGAAGGGATTGTTAAAAGATCATCAATTCCTAATGAAATGGATGTAGCAGTAGCTTGATGAAACCCTAGAGTCTTTACTTGATCCAGGATATGCGATGTATATGCCATTCCGAAGTGATCAATTAATCTGCTAATAAGTAGTTTAATGACAGTTCCACCTATCACTTTATTGTGAAAGACTAGATTGGCCCGTTCTGCCATAAGTACCTCCATATTTCGCTCGGTAGGGTTCGGTTCGACAATGGGTTTAAGTCAATGACTGTAAAACTTCCTTTTCTTTATGCGCGCAGAAAATTCGAAGCTAAGATCATAGTTGAACCGGGAAGACCGGAATTCACACCGGGTTCAGATACCAACCCATATGTATATGATTAGATTAGATACCATATGAATGGGCCCGGCAAAAGCCTTGTATAGCTTCTTCGATTTCTCGATAAAAAGAAATACGCCCAACAGTCGTTCGAATGTATATACAAGGAGTTTGTTTTTTTATACTTCTGACTACTAGATAATGCTCATAAATATCATGATAGGTACCTAAAGGTTCGTAGTGAACTTCGATAGGAGCTTCTCTTGATGAAATAACGCGTTGGTCTAACCGCCACCGGAGCCACAAAGGACTGTCGAAATTAATTCTTTTCTGTCGATAAGCTCCAACTGCATCATAGGAATTGCAAAAAAAAGAATCTTTTTTTTTCGTATACTTAGAGTTATTTTCGTGAATTCTTTCATTTTTAGAATTTCTCTGATTATGCGGATTATACCTATTTGCGCAAATACCTCGACGATTCCCGCTCGTTAATACGTAAAGCCCAATAAGCATATCTTGAGTTGGTACAGAAATGGGATCCCCAATAGCCGGAGACAAGAGATTCGTATGGGAAAACATAAGTAAACGAGCTTCTGCTTGAGCCTCCAAGGATAAAGGGACATGAACAGCCATTTGATCTCCATCAAAGTCTGCATTGAATCCCTTACAAACTAATGGATGTAAACAAATAGCACGCCCCTCTACTAAAATGGGTTGGAATGCCTGTATGCCTAATCTATGCAAAGTGGGCGCTCTATTCAGCAATACGGGATGCCCCTGCATAAC